TGGATTTGCACCAATGGAAACCATAAATTTCATACACAATAGAGGGATAGGGATATGATAGATTTTTTGATTTTTAGATAGTGAATGGAGTTTGTTTTTCCATTCTATCCTATTCATCGGTATTGATCATGGATACTGGAAAAATTGTTTTCTTTCTTTTGGGCTAGCTCATGATCTGAACGAGTCGCACATACACCCTAGTACATGTTCCTCGACGCTGAGGACATCCCCCAAGAGCGGGGGATTTCGTGACATTTCGGATTGGCTGTCTTGTATTTCTAATAAGTTGTTTAATAGTTGGCATGTTGAATCATATCCATAATATGATGGGCTGGTTTAGATCGATCCTAACCAGATGATTATGAATTACTTCTAGTTAATATTCTATTAAATAAGTTTTAATAGATAGAATATTAAACTTGGTAAAATAAAAAGATAAAATCTCAAATCACGGAGTTGGGCGAAATCCATGCTATTTTCATGCAACCGCTACAAGATCAACAATTCCATAAGCTTGGGCTTCTGTTGCTGACATAAAAACATCTCTTTCCATGTCTTCGGATACAACCCATAAAGGTTTACCCGTTCTTTGTACATAAACCCTTGTGAGGGTTTCACGCAGTTTCAGCAGTTCTTCCGCTTCCAGGATAAATTCTCCCGTTTGTGCCTCATAAAAAGAACTAGCAGGTTGATGGATCATTACCCTGATGATATAACATAATAAAAGGTTCCTCTATCTCGCATGATGAAAGGAAGAGAAAAGAAAGAAAGATAAAGAATAACAAGCAAAAAAAAGATAGAATTGAACAACCGTACAGGCATCTTTTGTGCGTTGCATACGGCTCTACAATCAAATTGACCCTTACCTTCCATCAAAGACAGAGAAAAATAGGATCTATCAGACCCATATCGGTAAATGATCAAATTACCACCCTTCCTTTCCAAGGAGTTTAAAAATACTATGATGGCTCCGTTGCTTTATATATTTATGATTTTTTTTGTCTGTGATTCAGCAATCCCAAAGTTTCTTTTTGAGCCGATCAAATAAAATAAGGAAAAAATAATCTTATTTTATTTTTGATTTTCGCACTCTTTCATAACATATGTTAAAAGTCCTCTAGTGTGAAAACAAAAAAGTTTGTGACGCTGAACTGGACTCCCGATAGATAAGATAAAATCGGAAATACCTTTAATCTCATACTACTCTTTCGATACATAATCTAATGTTTTGAAAAAACAATAAAAAACTTTCTCATATCGAATTCAAAGTGCCATGCTATTATTACTTAATATTCATATTTCATATGGCGAAGGCATAGTCTTTTTTTTTCTCTCAAATAAAAACCTCATTGGCGCCAAGCGTGAGGGAATGCTAGACGTTTGGTAATTTCTCCTCCGACTAGGATAAAAGATCCCATTGAAGCGGCTAATCCCATGCATATTGTATGTACATCTGGTCGCACAAATTGCATAGTATCATAAATAGCTACTCCGGGTATTACCCATCCGCCAGGAGAGTTTATAAACAAATACAGATCTTTGGTATCATCCTCGATACTGAGATATACCATAAGACCAATAAGCTGATTCGATATTTCACTATCAACCTCTTGGCCTAAAAAAAGTAATCTTTCTCGATAAAGTCGGTTGATTAGGGTAAAGTTGTATCCCTTAGGAACCGTACATGCATCTTTTGACGCATACGGTTCAAAAAAAAATTGCGAAAAAAAAAAACGAATCAATGTGTAGATTCCAGTCCTCTTTCTTTTTTCATAGCAGGTTTCTAACGAAAGGACTTTTTCTTCGATTTTTCAATAAAGACGAGTTTTGACTCCTTTCCTTATAATAAAAAAAAAAGAATTCACTAAACTTATCGAATTAACTTCTCATTGATGTATTGTTTCATCGAGATCCAATCCAAATCACGATGTAATTTTCTTGTTCTTGAATGGGCCTCGTTAATCTTTTTAGGTTTATGCTCTACTCCGGGTAAAGATCCGCCCGATTTCGATTTGCACATATAGGACAAATGCTCTCATTACCATTTCTTTTTGTTATGACTTTCTTTTTTTTTTTCAATTCATTTCATGCCTTCCGCCAAATATTTGATGTATTCATCCATTCGATTGATTAACATTGATTAATTGAGACCGCTTCTCTTTCCAAACGGGATCTCTTTACAAATAGGAATTATTTATGATACAAGTAGTAATCATAGATATATTACCAATTGGGTTTTTCTAAACGGAGCCTGGATACTTCATTTTATTAGCCCAACCAACCCAACCATAAATCATTCTAATTGATAATAGTAATCTGAATCCCCCCCAAAAATGGATTTGATTTAATAGTACCTCACGCTCCAAATTTTTGATGATTCAATTAATCTTTCTTGGGCGAAACCGAGGATATCTCGATCGGGGGAGATAACGGGGAAATCCCATATGACCCAATATTTCTGACAAGTCGCGCTATACGTCAACCCAAGATGCATCTTCCT